ATCCAATCAGAGGAATAATTGGGACTAGGGTCTCGAATTTATTAATAGAAGTATCTATTAGAAATGAATTCTCTAGCATTTGAATCCTTACCACCGAAATGTTTAGTCGTACACTTGAAAGATAGCCCAGAAAATATAAGGAATGATTGTATAATTGGTTTATATGGATCCTGTCCGGTAGAGACCACAAGTAAAAATGACATTGCCAAAAATAGACAAGGTGAGATTTCCATTTCTTCATCAGAAGATGAGTCCCCTTTGAAGCCAGAATGGATTTTCCTTGATATCTGACATAATGCATGAAAGGGTCCTTGAACAACCATAGGGTCTTCTGAAAATCATTACGAAGCACTACTACAAGATGTTCTATTTTTCCATAGAAATGTGTTCGCTCAAGAAAAGTTCCAGAGGATGTTGATCGTAAATGAGAAGATTGTTTACGGAGAAACACTAATACGGATTCACATTCATATACATGAGAATTATATAGTAACAAGAAGAATCTTTGATTCTCTTTTGAAAAAAGAGAAATGGATTTCTTTGGAGTAATGAGACTATTCGAATTACGATACTCGTGGAGAAAGAATCGCAATAAATGCAAAGAGGGGGCATCTTGTATCCAGCAGTGAAGGGTTTGAACCAAGATTTCCAGATGGATGGGATGAGGTATTAGTATATCTGACACATGATTTAAATGTGATAATTTGTCCTCGAAAAAGGGAAATATTGAATGAATAGATCGTAAATTATGAGATTTTGCTATTTCTTTTTCTTCTAGGGAAGATACTAATCGCAGCGAGAATGGAATTTCCATAATGACTGCAAAACCCTCTGATACCATTTGAAAATACAAATTCTTGTTGTGCCCAACGAAAATAGATTCGTTGGAATCATTAACCGAAAGAATCAAATGATTCTGTTGATGCATTCGAGTAATTAAACGTTTCACAATTAGTGAACTGGATTTATTGTCATAACCGAAATTTTCCATAGGTTCGTAAAAAATCGATCCATTTAAACCATGATCATGAGCAAGTGCGTAGATATACTCCTGAAATAGAAGCGGATATAGGAAGTGTTGTTGCCTAGATCTATCTATTTCGAAATATCCTTGTAATTCCTCCATTTGAAATTATACAAAGGCACGGGGGATTTCTTGGGTTATCAAATGATACATAGTGCGATACGGTCAGAACAGGGTATATAGTAAGAAAAGAATAGATACCCCGGAGACGGGGAGTCCAATGAACGGATCCTCTCTCTTTCCATCCAATTTGTTTGTGTTCGTTATAGTTACAAGAGATGGTTAGAAATCCTTTATTTTTGCAACCCGATCGCTCTTTTGACTTTGGAAGAAATTCTCTTTATCAGTATACCGTTTCTTCTACACATTCGTCTCCACTCCATAATAGAGAAAGAATAGTTAATAGTTAGGATTCATGAAAAAAAAAAGGAATCGATGATCCACTCACAGGAGAACCCTTTCCCGCATCAGGCACTAATCTATTTTTAACGTCTAATTAGATCGGGTAATCATTCGAATTATGAACCGAGCTCGTTGCTTTTGGTTTCCTTATAATTGGAGCCATTAGGGCTCTATCCATTTATTCACTCGACCAAACTGTGAATTGATTTGGTACCGTTCCAAGAATCAAAACAAGATTTTCTACCGACCCAGGAAGTATTCTCAGAGTTCTCCATTGATACGACATGCTCTTTTTTCCATTCATTCCCTTTCAGGATCAGTCGTGGTCTTACAAACCATACCAATGGTATGGACGAATCTGTTGCTTCATCCAAATGTGTAAAAGATCCTAGCCGCACTTAAAAGCCGAGTACTCTACCGTTGAGTTAGCAACCCGTATAAATATGGTGTGTAGATACGATCGGAATCAAAAAATAAATAAATAAATAAAGAGATTGGATTGCCCTACCCCATCAAAACATTGAACTAGCAACAAATCTAAAAGAAACATTTGATGATCAATTATGAACATCAAAATGTTCAGATCAGATTCAAATACAACGGATTCACGGATAAATATAGATAGATGTAAAAATTTGTGGACCCTCCTGTTTTGATCATTTTTTTTTTTCATTATCTTAAGAAGATACTTCTTGTGTCACAGTGAATCCGGCGAACCTAGTGAAGTAAAGAAACAAACTTATGGGACGTAGATAAATAGATCTATTTATCCACGATCGAATTATATTTGATCGATACACCATTGTCAATAGAAATTGAATTTTGAGAAAAAAAATGAAATAAAGAAAATAAAGACTTGTGTTGGATTGGCACTACATAGATAAGAAATGAAGTGTGTGGGGGGGAATAAATAAAGAAGAAGTAGGAAAAAAATCTCTGGTTTTCAATAGAAGTACAAACAATAGCAAGATTGATCCCTTATTTATTCGTAGAGTCCCAACGAAAACCATCTGATTGATGGCAATCCCCTCAATTGCCAGTTATTTCACTCAATCTTTTTTTCTATTTCATAAATTTTATTTCGTTTGATTAATTCGAAGTTCCTTAAATACTTCCGCCTTCTTTGAAATATCATGAACAGTTCCTGTAGGTTGAGCGCCTTTTTCAAGGAAATATAGAATAGCAGGAACATTTGAATAAGTTTGGTTCTTTATCGGATCGTAAAAACCCACTTTACGAAGATCTCTTCCTTCTCTTCGGGATCGAACATCAATTGCAACGATTCGATAGATGGCTCATTGGGATAGATATAGATGAACAATGCCCCCCCTAGAAACGTATAGGAGGTTTTCTCCTCGTACGGCTCGAGAAAGAATGATTCGAATTTATGTATTGTATATAGTGGCAAATGGATCCATAAAATCATCAATTAGATTAGGATTTGAGTCGTTTTTTTTTTTTGGAAGGAATAAAAAAAAGAAATCTCATTCGTACTCATAACTCAAGTTGGGTAATTCTCAAAGAGCTCGAAGGGAAATCCTTAGACATTTATTGAGCCGTCTCTAACCTCTTTTGTTTATCTCGTCTAGAATCGATTTTCCTTTCTCATTCTGATCTAGTTATTGAGACAATTGAAAATGGCGTTTCCTTGTTCCGGTATCCTTTATCTTTGCTTTGAATCGTTGGGTTTAGACATTACTTCGGTGATCCTTAATTGTTTCAAAATGGCAGCAACATACCTTTTGTTCTTTCTATTGAAGAATCATACAAATGGTTGATTCCCCTGTGATACACTTTTGATCGAAATAGTTTTACCAATTCCGACAAATTTTCCTTTTTTTGCTTTTTTATTTGAAACTTGTTCGAATTTGCGATTTCTATATCGAAGATATACTTACGAAGTTGTTCCAACTTATTGACTGGCACTAACCCTAGATCCTTCCCTCTGATAAATGAATCAAGAATTTATGCTCGAGCTCCATCATGTACTATTTACAACCCCCCCCAATGGGGTCCTGGTGGCACAGAACAAACTATGTCGAGCCAAGAGCATCTTCATTGATATATAAAAAAATGGTGGATGCAAGAATCCACAGCCGATCATGTCCTTCAAGTCGCACGTTGCTTTCTACCACATCGTTTCAAACGAAGTTTTACCATAACATTCCTCTAATTTGGACCGGTATGGAATTGATTCAATATGGAATCATGAATAGTCATTGGCTCCATCGGTGCATAGTAGTCCATACTTTCTTTTTATATATGTATGAATAGGTATTTCTCTGGGGAAATCTCAGCAAAAAGCCAAATTAACCCATATTCTTTTATAGGAATGAAACACATTTATAAAAAACACGAAGAAATGAGTTGCTTAACACTTATTTACATCTACATCTTCAACATATTGTTATATTGTTCGGGACGATCAATCATGAAAGATCCAATTCCAATTCTTTCTCGAACAACTAAACTAAAGACGAGTCTTTAATTCGATTACCAATACTGGAACAAAATAAAATGAGTCATTAACCAAATAAGCTATTCTAATGACCCGGAAAAGTCGCAAGTGACTCGATAGGATAGATTCACCAATCTCACACTTCTTCGAATAGCGAGGATTTATAAGGTAAGGAATCATAAAAAATAAAATGGTTTCAAGAATTTCCTACTTCGACATCATTATCATTACTATAAATAAGTTTTCCTGTAAAGACTGAATTTCATTTGATCTCTAAATCAATCAAATCAACAAGTCGGCACAATCACAACGAGTAACTAAAAAGTTTAGCAGATATCTCATTGATTAAAGAGACGCGAATTCGATCATCATAAGAGAAATCCATGTTTCTTTTCCAATTGAATCATCAATGATTTAAATCAGATGGATGGGTCGAGAAAAAAATCCAATTTAGTTGTTTTCATGGGGATGGATAGAAAAGAGCTTATGGAAGATAAGATTAAGGTCGCTATTCTTTCATCTGATTGAGAAAATCCAAATCGTAGGAGTATGACCTTTCCGTATCCATCAGATACACCGAACAATTGTCACCGGGGGTCATCGTGTATATTTAAGAGATCACAAATCTTTTTCACCGAAACCGAAATACCGGTGTCACTGAAATAGAACAATAAAACTACATATGGGCATGGTTCATTTTCTACGGATTTTGCTTTATTTCAGGTTCAGAAATTTTTCCATTTCCATAAAGATAAACTAAAGTGAATGGAATCTATGAATCCCCCCCCCATCGTTACATTGATTTCCAATTATTCATTGGAGCCTGATGCAAAATAAAAGCAATTAAGTCCAAAGAAAATACATCTGTTCCGTATTGAACTTTATTGTTTGTTAATGAGATCCGGATGACACAGATATTGATTGAAATTGATACCTTCCTTTGCTAATTAACTCGTATCTACACGAATTCTATGGGGATCATGAATCATACTCAAAGCCAATCAAAAAAAGATCCTCTTATGGGATGCTATACCATCTTGTATAGGTACAAAGCCGAATGGGTCCAGATTCATTCGGTGTTTCCATTTTATTTTGCCCCACCCCAGTCTTAGGAGCTTTAATCCCAGTGATGGAATTAGTACCAAGAACTCCTCCTGTTTAGAATTCAGGATCCACATAAAATTAGTCATTTACCCCTATTCTATTTACTTTACCTTTCTTCCGCATGTCGACTCAGAATGCATCATGTGGGAATCAAAATTTGATAAATAGGGGGCATAAAGTTTCTCTAAATGACTAACTAACTTCAATATGAATATGAGCGGGGGGGAGACGGGCATACGCTGAATGGCCACCCAATCCTTTTTTTTTTGAATGGAACTTTGATATTTGTTCCCATCCTACCTATATCAAAAAGATATTTATTTCCATCCACGTGTCATTGACACTCGATTCTGTTTCTGTTTGTGAGAAACAGAAACAGGATCGAAAGGTAGGATATGATTCTTCTCTGAATCATTAGAAATCAGAAAGAAAGATTGAATCACATTGTATCCAACATTACACTCTTAAACAGAGGATTGTTAAAGAAAAGAGCACAATCTTTGTTCTGATAGAATTGGTCTGGGACGGAAGGATTCGAACCTCCGAGTAACGGGACCAAAACCCGTTGCCTTACCGCTTGGCCACGCCCCATTGAGATTTCTATTTGACACTAATAACACTAATATGGATATTGGTTGTTCGTCAATTCCAGCCCAAATATCTATGGAATAGGTTGTTGCTAGGATTCGACACGTGTAGATGTAGAATCAAAAGAAATTCATTGATCATTATCTATAATTCAATTAAGATATTGTATGAAAGTATGATTCCTTCTATTCTCATTTGAGAATTGAAGGATTTTTGATTGGGGGAGTTCAAAGAAAAAGAAGGATTTTTTGTTTGGCCTATCTTCTCTTCTTTCTTCATTTTTCCCCAACTCACTAATAATGAAATTCTCCACAAGAGCGAAATTTTTGTTATGCTTAATATCTTTAGTTTAATCTGTATCTGTATTAATTCTGCCCTTCATTCGAGTAGCTTTTTCTTCGCCAAATTACCCGAGGCTTATGCTTTTTTCAATCCAATCGTAGATGTTATGCCAGTCATACCTGTACTCTTTTTTCTCTTAGCCCTTGTTTGGCAAGCTGCTGTAAGTTTTCGATGAGATCTTTAATACTGTCCTAGAAACATTCATGATTGATTCGCTAAAAAGGGAAAAATTCTATTCTAACAATTGATAAGATCAGATAAATCTTACATTATGAACTCTCGATTCAAACATTGAAATTCTTTTGGATAGCCGCGATAAATCTGGATCACCTCATTTTCTCATTCTGACTTTCCGGAAGTCAAAGACCTTATGTATGGTCCCTCACAATACCTAATTGTGGGTATGAAAGATCATTTTGGTAACGAAGGAATCAGAATCTTATTACAAATGAATTCCTGCAAATTCCTTTCTTTTCTAGAAACCACTCCATTTCTTGGTGTCAAAATGGGATATGTGGTACAAAAATAGAGAATCTATTCCCTTATTTCCCCCAAAAATGATCTTGGAGATTGTGTAATGCTTACTCTCAAACTCTTCGTTTACACAGTAGTGATATTCTTTGTTTCTCTCTTCATCTTCGGATTCCTATCTAATGATCCAGGACGTAATCCTGGACGCGAGGAATAAAATAAAAAAATCAGAAGTTTTTCGTTGCTTGATTTCTGAATTTTCTTATGATTTTCTCTATTCCATACATTTAACTAAGATAACAAGGGCTCGAGATTTTTTCGAATTAGAAAGATAACTCTCAAGTGATCAGAGGGAACGGAGAGAGAGGGATTCGAACCCTCGGTACGAATAACTCGTACAACGGATTAGCAATCCGTCGCTTTAGTCCACTCAGCCATCTCTCCCAATTACAAAAGGATAATTCATATGTGACGCGTGAAGTAAAGATTGATAAAAGTCTTTCTTTATCTTTCTTTTCTTTATTCTATATATATACGAATTTTATCAGCAATTGCATTTAGATAAGGATTCGAAACAGATATCTCCAATAGAAAGAGTACCTCTTTGATTTCGTACGAAAGGTTCTTTTATTCCCCCGGCCTGGCCAGTACCTATACCTAGCCAGGCCATTCCTTGTTTTGTTCCAATAAATCATAGATCAAATGATTTATCTGATTTGAAAACGAAAATACTTGTTATTGAAGCAGCAAGAAGGGCTATTTCCATTCCTATGACAGGAGTGTCATTTCTTATTATTCTTTGTTTTTCCTTTTATCGATTGACTTACTTTACTGGAATAAAAAAAAATGGAGTTATGGATCCTTCCACAATTCAACTTATTTTTATGTTCCGACTTCAATGGCTCTTTCGGGCCGGAACTGTCAGTAACGATTCCCCCAGCAAAAGAAAAGATATAACTTGTTATTTAAATGAACCTTCTTCTCCTATTTCATTAAGTCCCCCGTCGGAACACGTCAGCACTCACTCCAATTTTCATGATTCTGATCCTATCTTGATTACGTCTCACTCCCTTGTTCGACAAATGGTCCATTCGTATACAATAATCATATT